ATACCTAAATCGGAGAAAAATCCGGATCAAACTCTTATTTATCTTAACCTTAGGTTAATTTACTTCGACGAAAGGGATCAAAATTGTCCGAACCCTTGTGATTTTTTATTTTCTTTTCGTTAGGTTTAGGTCTGGCGCGAATAATATTCTACGACTAGCAATTCATTTATTTTCAAACCGACCCATTTACTATCTATTATTTTATTGACTAATCCTTTATATTGGAATGGTTGAAGAGTCAAATGTTTTGGCATTTCGTCCTGAGAGGATGAATCGAAAGAATTTTGAATCAGAGCTCTAGAGTTTTGTTCATCCCTCGCCGTAATAATATCTCGGGGTTTGCAGCGATAACTTGGTATATCTACTATACGACCATTGACTAAAATATGTCTATGGTTAACCAATTGACGGGCTCCAGGAATAGTCGGAGCCATACCCAATCGAAAAAGGATGTTATCCAAGCGCATTTCAAGTAATTGGAGTAAAACCTGACCTGTTGACCCCTTGGCTTTGCCGGCGATACGAACGTATTTAAGTAATTGTCGTTCTGTAAGACCATAATGAAAACGCAACTTTTGTTTTTCTTCTAGACGAATACGATATTGAGATTTTTTACCGGAACGTGATTGGTTTCTAAGATCACTTCCGGCTCTAGGCCTTTTATTAGTTAGTCCCGGTAAAGCTCCCAGGCGGCGTATTTTTTTGAAACGAGGTCCCCGGTAACGCGACATAAAGACTCCTTATTCTTATTTATATTGAATTCTTATTGATGAAATTTCATTTTACAGAATAAACCTAAACTAAAACTGAACTAAATGATAAATGAAGCGAAGTTTACGGAAGTAGTGTACTTGTACTCTAAAGAATAATTAGATGAATAAATATCCAGACCTTTCTATTCTATATATATTCTATATTCTATATAGATAAAAAATAGATAAAAGGGATTCTTTTCATGGCATAGTTGTAAGTTCCTATAAGATAAAAATATATATATTTTTCAATATTATTTGATTTCGGATTTCAAAAGGGCATTCTCAATCATGTAAAAACTAGAAGAAAATAAATAGAGAAAAGCCGGCTATCGGAATCGAACCGATGACCATCGCATTACAAATGCGATGCTCTAACCTCTGAGCTAAGCAGGCTCACATAAGATAAATTATACCTGCATAGGGATTCAATAAACTATTGTTAGCTATTAATTTTAATTAATATACTTATATTTGCATTCTTGGCGATTCCTATTAGCTAGTCATAATGAATATGACTATCTAAAAAATAGAATATAGAATTGAAAGGAAATATTCAATACTCATACTTACCATAGACCATAGAATATAACGATTAATCTATCGATATATAATTTTAGTTTTTTTCTCACATCACAATTATATAGTACAATTCTATAGTATAGCATTTAATATTAAAATTGATTCGATCTATTTTTAGATTAAATCATTTTCGTTTTTGCTTTCAAATGATATTTGAAAGTCTTTTTATTACATTTATATATTTTATTTCATATCATCATATATATCTTTTTTATTTCTAAATGGAATGATTTGTTTTAAATAATTAGAAATTATTGCGCTTTGATTCGTAAAGATGGAAGCTCAGACGAAAAAAAGAATCGACCGTTCAAGTATTCCAAATTGCATGGGAAAAACGAGCAGAAGAGAGACATATATACGTGGTATATCTCCATCTATATTGAATTGCAGATACAGAAATGATAGAATCGTTTCTGATTGGACCAAATGCGGGTGCGGGTTTCCTATAGAAGATGAAAGAAGATAGCCAAGAAATCAAAGAGGAGAAAAACTAGGAATCAGTATTTAATGAATTCAACGGTTCCAGCAGAAATGAAATAAAAAAGAGAACGACATCTGAATAAAAATGAGATCCTAATCTCAAAACAAAAAGGGGATATGGCGAAATTGGTAGACGCTGCGGACTTAATTGGATTGAGCCTTGGTATGGAAACCTACTAAGTGAGAACTTTCAAATTCAGAGAAACCCCGGAATTAATAAAAATGGGCAATCCTGAGCCAAATCCTAAAACAAACAAAGGCCCAGAAGGTGAAAAAAGGATAGGTGCAGAGACTCAATGGAAGCTGTTCTAACAAATGGAATTGACTGTGTTGCATTGGTAGAGTAATCCTTCCATTGAAACTTCCGAAAAGATGAAGGATATGCGTATATACATACGTATACGTACTGAAATACTCTATCAAATGATTAATGACGACCTTAATCTGTATTTTTATATGAAAAAGGTAAAAATTGTTGTGAATCGATTCCATATTGAAGAAAGAATCGAATATTCATTGATCAAAGCATTCACCACACAGTCTGATAGTTCTTTTGCAGAACTAATTAATCGGACGAGAATAAAGAGAGAGTCCCATTCTACATGTCAATACCGGCAACAATGAAATTTATAGTAAGAGGAAAATCCGTTGACTTTAAAAATCGTGAGGGTTCAAGTCCCTCTATC